AGTTTTTCTATTTTGAAGGAAATGATGAAAAGGAAGAGACCTTCGTCCATAGTAGAAACATCCTCCTTTGATGAACTAGACAAAGATTGGCTTTATAAGAACAAACAAAAAAAAAACAACTTAAATAATGAGTTTATAAAGAGAATTGAGGCTCTAGACACGGGATTTCTTTTTCGAGATATACTCGAAAAAAGGACTAGGGTTTGTACTGATAAAACTAAAAAAACCTGCCTACCAAAAAAGTATGATCCTTTTTTGAATGGGCCCGGCCGTGGAAGCATCAAAAGATTGAATAATAGTTGTGGAAGACTCGAAGCTGAAACTGATCTACCTAGTGAAAGCGAAATGAATGCAATGCTTGAAGGTAAGGAAACGAAGAAGGATGTAATGCGTAGAATTCGTAAACAGCAATTTTTTAAAAGAAGAAAGAATGAAATTCGTCAATATATATTTGATAAAAGAAAAAACATTGATGAACTTCGTAAATTTATATCTGGTAAAATAAAAGCAATTCGTCAATTTATATTTCGTAAAAGAAAAAACAATGCAATTCGTAAATCTCGTGGAAGAAAAAATAATGCAACTTTAAAATCTCGTAAAAGAAAAAACAATGCAATTCGTAAATCTCGTGGAAGAAAAAATAATGCAACTTCTAAATCTCGTGGAAGAAAAAATAATGCAATTCGTAAATCTCGTGGAAGAATCGAGGTTGGAAATTCTCAATCTAAAATGATCCAAAGCCTTGTTCTAAATCGAATTTATGATACCCTTATTCCAGGTTTCCTTTTAGATTCCCCAAACTATGGACAGGGACTGTTAGCGATACTAAAAAGAAAAACACAAAAACTAAGAGCAGAAAAAAAATTATATTATAATCCTTTGGAAAAATTGTTTTCTAATCCTGTGAAAAAAGGGTGGGAAAGAATTGATTGGGAACAGCTAAAAAACAAAAGGATAGATACTCAAATCAAATATTCTAAGGGAAAACTGCTTTTTCACCGAGAAATCTTTCACAGAGTCCCTCGTTGGATATACAAATTATTCACCGACATATACCAAGATGCGCAAACATACGCTGATGGCCATCGGGAAGAGTATGAGGTTAAATCAGCAAAATATAAAAGCGTTCTTTTTTTTTGTCCTCCGACTGCGGTGATGAAAAAGATTACCAAAGGTACTCAAGACAAGAAGACGGATAGTGAGGAGACTAATACTCAAGATAATAATGCGGATATTGAGAATATTTATGCTAATAAGAGTGCTATTCTTGATACACTGAATACTCCTGAGCGTGAGATGGAGGACCTTTATCAATACAGATATACGAGCGCTGGAAAGTTTCAGCCCGGGGTAATCAAAGGTTCTATGCGCGCCCAAAGGCGTAAAAACTTTGTTGTAAGAAAGATTGAAAGCCGGCCGCGTTCCCCTCTTTTTTTCCGCTTCGTAAAAAGTAGATGGTCTATTTATTTCGGGTTCATGAACCCGAAGGTCCTTGTTTTGAAAATCCAAAATTTGATGCATAGGTTGGGGTTTGGAAGCAAAAGAAGCAAAACTTTGATGCATAGGTTGGGGTTTGGAAGCAAAAGAATCCAAAATTTGATGAAGACGTTGGGGTTTGTAAGCAAAAGAATCCAAAATTTGATGCATAGGTTGGGGTTTGGAAGCAAAAGAAGCAAAACTTTGATGCATAGGTTGGGGTTTGGAAGCAAAAGAAGCAAAAAAAAAGGGGGCCTTTTCACTCTTAACGAACGTAACAAAGAACAAACAAAAACAGACGAAAAAGACGAAAAAGACGAAAAAGAAAGGAAAGCCAGGAAAGAAAGGAAAGCCAGGAAAGAAAGGAAAGAAGGGAAAGAAAGGAAAGCCAGGAAAGAAAGGAAAGCCAGGAAAGAAAGGAAAGAAGGGAAAGAAAGGAAAGCCAGGAAAGAAAGGAAAGAAGGGAAAGAAAGGAAAGCCAGGAAAGAAAGGAAAGAAGGGAAAGAAAGGAAAGCCAGGAAAGAAAGGAAAGCCAGGAAAGAAAGGAAAGAAAGGAAAGCCAGGAAAACCGGGAAAGCCAGGAAAGAAAGGAAAGCCAGGAAAGAAAGGAAAGAAAGGAAAACACGCGCCAAATTCACAGCCAAACCCACGCACGTCAAACCCATAAACGAGCAAGAATACACTACCTTCGAACAAAATTTGGTACAGTGGGAGGCAGCGGAAGAATGGGATGAGATGGTAGACTATGGGCTCGGAGTAAGAGCTTGTATAGTATTTTTTAACTCATTTTTTAGAAAATATATTTCATTGCCTTCAGTGATAATAGCTAAAACTATTGGCCGTTTCTTATTATTGCAAAAGACCGAGTGGTCTGAGGATTTCGAGGACTGGAAGAAAGAGATTCATGTTAGATGCAACCAGGACGGTGGTACTATACCCCCCGGAGAATTTCCGGAGAATTGGTTGGAAGAAGGTCTTCAGGTCAAAATTATATCTCCTTTTTATTTGAAACCTTGGCGCACAGAGGCTGATAGAGGCGTGGACAATACCGATTCTGCTTTTATAAGGGCTTTCTGGGGACTATCTGACTATCCTATGGGTCATACCCGATACGACCCTTCCTTTGAGATTTTTTGGACGCCCATTTTAAAAGAACTAAATGATATACGTGCAAAATTATTGAGAAAACAAAAAATGAAAAAGACCGATTTTTTAGTTATAAGAAAATTTATGAAGAAGTTCAATAAAACAATCAAAAAAAAAATTGTTCGAGTTCTAAAAGGCTCAAAAGAAAGCATAAAATGGTTTATCAAAACGGTTATAGTTCTAAAAAGAAAAATAGACGAACTTTTCAAAAAAATAAAAGAAACTATAAAAGAAAAAATAAAAGAAACTATAAAAGAAAATAGAATATTGAGAGGAGTATATGAATCGGGTGAAACTAAAAAAGAAAAAGATTCTATAATCAACAATGAGATAATTCATGAATCATTTAGTCAAATTCGATCTACAGCTTTGACAAATTCAGAAGAAAAAATCCAAAATTTGATTAATAGAACAAGCACAATCAAAAAAAAAATAGAAATAATTAAAAAAGAAAAAAAAAATGTAGAATCACCAAAAAATATTTGGACAATTGTAAAAAGAAGAAATGTTCGATTAATAAGTAAATTGCATTATTTTCAAAAATTGTTCATTGAAAAAATATACAAAATATACCTAGATATCTTTCTATGGATCATTAATATTTGTAGAATCAATTTCACAAAAAAAATTTTTGATAAAGACATTTACAATACTGAAACAAATGAAAAAAGAATTACCTTTAGGAGGGCGTCACCTCCTTTTCTTAAATTTTTTTCTTCCTTACCAGATTTATCTTCCCTGTCACAAGCATATGTATTTTACAAATTATCACAAACCCAAGTTAGTGATAAGTTAAGATCTGTTCTTCAATATCGCGGAACATCTTTTTTTGTTAAGACTGCAATAAAGGATTCTTTTGAAAGACAAGGAATATTTCATTCCGAATTAAAGCATAAGAAACTTCGAGATTTTGGAACGAATCCATGGAAAAACTGGTTAAGAGGTCATTATCAATACAATTTCTCTCAGATTATATGGTCTCTATTAATCCCACAAAAATGGCGAAATGGAGTCAACCAACGCCATACGCCTCAAAATAAAGATTTAAATAAAGGAGATTCATATGAAAAAGACCAATTACTTCATTACAAAAAACAAAATGATTCTGAAGTATATTCATTAACAAATCAAAAAAATAAGTTGGAAAAAAACTATAGATATGATCTTTTAGCATATCAATTTCTTTGTTCTGAAACTAAGAAGGACTCCTCTATTTATAAATTGCCATTACAAGTAAATAAGAAACAAGAGATCTCTTATAATTACACCACACAGAAAGACAAATTATTTGATATACCGGAGGAGATTTTTATCAAACATTATCTAGACAAGAATTATCTAGACAAGGGCTTTGGAAATAGAAAATCTTTAGATTTTGATTGTAAGATTCTCAAATTTGAGGCTGAGGCCTGGATGAAGATCGATCCTAACCATAATACAAATACGAAGGTTGGGACTAATAATTCTCAAATAATTGAGAATAGAGGTCTTATTTATGATAGTCTTTCTTCGGATCCAGAAATCCAAGAGCTCAATCACAAAAAACACAAAAAAAGCTTTTTTGATTGGATGGGAATGAATGAAGAACAACCCACTGAGAAAGATTGGTTCGTCCGAGAAGTTATGCTACCTCTGGAGACATATAAAATGAACCCGTGGGTTAGACCAATCAAATTACTTCTTTCAAATTGCAAAGGAAAAGAAATTGTTAGTGAAGAAGAAGAACTTGTTAGGAAAGAAAAAGGAACTGTTAGGAAAGAAAAAGGAACTCTTAGTAAACAAAAAGAAATTGTTAGGAAAGAAAAAGAACTTGTTAGTAAAGCAAAAGAAATTGTTAGTAAAAAAAAAGAACTTGTTAGTAAAGCAAAAGACATTTTTAGGAAAGAAAAAGACATTGTTAGGAAAGAAGAAGAACTTGTTAGGAAAGCAAAAGAAATTGTTAGGAAAGCAAAAGAAAATGTTAGGAAAGGAAAAGAAAATGTTAGTCAAGACGAAGAAAATGTTAGTAAAGAAAAAGAACTTGTTAGTAAAGCAAAAGAAATTGTTAGGAAAGAAAAAGAACTTGTTAGTAAAGCAAAAGAAATTGTTAGGAAAGAAAAAGACATTGTTAAAGAAAATGTTAGGAAAGGAAAAGAAAATGTTAGGACAGGAAAAGACATTGTTAAAGAAAATGTTAGGAAAGGAAAAGAAAATGTTAGGACAGGAAAAGACATTGTTAAAGAAAATGTTAGGAAAGGAAAAGAAAATGTTAGGAAAGGAAAAGAAAATGTTAGGAAAGAAAAAGGAACTGTTAGGAAAGGAAAAGAAAATGTTAGTAAAGAAAAAGGAACTGTTAGGAAAGAAGAAGAAAATGTTAGGAAAGAAAAAGGAACTGTTAT